TGTTATTGAGATTCATGGGCAATTCGGATTAATATTTAGAGATAGATATTACCTTTCTTTTTTTTGTTTCAAACGAATTGAAATGATTGAAGTTTTTCTATTTGGAATCGTCTTAGGTCTAATTCCTATTACTTTGGCTGGATTATTCGTAACTGCATATTTACAATACAGACGTGGCGATCAGTTGGACCTTTAATTAATTAACAAATCTTTTTTTGATTGACCTCCTGTGCATTAGCGAAAGGAGGAGGTCAAATTTAGATTACTGTTCAGTTATTTCAGTCTAATTCGATAAATTCAATTCAACCTAACAAGAATGGAATCACGCTCTGTAGGATTTGAACCTACGACATCGGGTTTTGGAGACCCACGTTCTACCGAACTGAACTAAGAGCGCTTTCTTATCACAATAGATAAGACTGTAAAGAAAACTTTTTTTGTAATACAAAACTACATCTACATCTGGCATGCAAACACTATAGAGTATGATAAAAAAAAAGCGAGATTCCTTTTTTAATCGATTTCAATTAATTCCTCCTTACTTCTCAGAGGAAAAGTAATTAGGTAGGGATGACAGGATTTGAACCCGTGACATTTTGTACCCAAAACAAACGCGCTACCAAGCTGCGCTACATCCCTTTCAATTCAATTGGTTTTTATAGTGTAATTTTAAAGAATCCCTGTCGTGTTTTCCACATCGTTATTTCCTATATCTATATACATAGATAATATATCTTGTCATTTCTTCTTTTTGGTCTCTTATAAGGTATAATAAAAGTATTGGGATATATATGAAAAACAAATCGGTTGTAAAGTCAAAAAAAAATACTTTTCGGGAATATTTAGTGGGAAGGGGTATGTTACTTTTTTTCTTAAAAAAAAATATCTTATCTACAGGATTAATGTACATTTTAATTTGACTTAGCTTAGGGATTTCGTGTACAAACACAAGTAGTCTTTAACTATAATATGATATGCATTTGATCGTAGATTAGATATGTATTACTTTGTTTATATATTAATAAAGAAGGAGGATTTTCAATGCGAGATTTTAAAACATATCTTTCCGTGGCGCCGGTACTAAGCACTCTATGGTTTGGGTCTTTAGCTGGTTTATTAATAGAAATCAATCGTTTTTTCCCAGATGCGTTGACATTCCCTTTTTTTTCATTCTAGTTATTGACATGGAGAGGGAGTAACGAATATTAGAGATAAAATCAACTATCTGTGACTAATCCCTCCTCCCTTTTCTTTCTTCTTTCTCTTTTTATTTGAAAAAAATATTCAAATAATATATTAGAATAAATAGGAGAGAAAGAAGAAAAGTAGATTCAACCTCATCAAAACTTGACTTAAGGTTCGAATGAAAATTTCTAAAAAAAAAAAGAGAAAGAGTTAGAACGGAAATGAAAATGTGGATCTAGGATAAGAGTATCATACAAGATACTTAAATGAAATACTGTGATTAGAAATAGAGTTAGAAAGCGTTTGATTACGTCGTATTTCTTAATTTATTTACTATTAATATTATTATATTACCCTATATGATTGCAACGAAATCTTTCTAATTGTATTTCGAGTTAGCAATTTCTATATTTTTTCTTTTTCTTTCTTCTTCACTTCGGGTCGAAAATGAAAAAAGTTGCTTGAATCAAAAATAAAACGGAGGTTAGGTTGATGGTTAAGGGTAAAGATGCCCGAGTAAAAGTAATTTTGGAATGTACCAGTTGTGTTCGAAAGAGTGTTAATAAGGAATCAAAGGGCATTTCCAGATATATTACTCAAAAGAATCGACACAATACGCCTAGTCGGTTGGAATTGCGAAAATTCTGTCCCTATTGTTGCAAACATACAATTCACGGAGAGATAAAGAAATAGATCGAACCAAAACGTCTGTCTATCATACTTTCACGGAAGGAGACAAAACGATTTTCATTATATAATTATTTATATTAATATATTATTATATATATTAAAAATAAATAAAAAAATCGAAATAAACAAACCAAATCCTATTTCTTAATTCTAATTTTTTTAAGGTCCAGCCGAAATAGGATTTTCGGTATAAGGAATAAACTAAACAAACTATGGATAAATCCAAGCGACCCTTTATTAAATCCAAGCGATCTTTTCGTAGGCGTTTGCCCTCGATCCAATCGGGGGATCGAATTGATTATAGAAACATGAGTTTAATTAGCCGATTTATTAGTGAACAGGGAAAAATATTATCTAGAAGAGTAAATAGATTGACCTTGAAACAACAACGATTAATTACTATTGCTATAAAACAAGCTCGTATTTTATCTTTGTTACCTTTTCTTAATAATGAGAAACAATTTGAAAGAATCGAGTCGACTGGTAGAACTGCTAGTTTTAGAACCAAAAATAAATATAAATAATAGGCTTACTCTTTATTTAATTGTAATTGAATCAAAATTAGAATTTGAACTCAAACATGGATTGATGTTTTGTTCTAAAAAAATCTAGGTTTGATTGTCGTGTTGTAAGATAATCAAAATCGAGAATAAATTTTTTGAATTTTGAATTTGAATGGGTTTATTGATTTTTATTTATTTCTTTTTTGTATTTTATCAGACTATATCCTCCCGGAGACTAAACTCCGGGGAACTTCATTTAAATAATTTCGGGGGATTCTTTCCAATCTTCTTTTTTTATGATTTCATTGGAAATCATATAAAGACAATTCCTATTTAATATAGCTATTTGTGCAAGTATTTTACGATTAAGAAGCAACTGTCTCTTGTGCAGATTGTGTATGAATTTACTATAATTATAATATACCCCCCTTTCGCGAATTACTGCGTTTATCCGAGTGATCCACAAACGACGAAAATCTCTCTTTTGCCTATCTCTATCCCGATGAGCCGAAACCAAAGCTCTTATTTTCTGTTGAGCAATAGTTCGAGTAAGTCTTGAATGAGCCCCTCGAAAAGTTTTTACAAATAAACGCATTTTTTTTCTACGGTTCCGAGCTATATATCCTCGTTTAACTCTAGTCATTGAATAAATGAAACTTTGATGAATAACTAATTACTAATTGATTTTCTTTTTTTGAGTTATTCTTTTAGCCTTTCTATTAATAACAAAACGGATTTTTCCAATGTATAAAATCAAAATCCCAATGGCTTTTGCTACTATAACCTTCCCGACCACGATTTTTTCTTTTTTTTTTTTTTTAGTTTTCGCCTTGAAACAAGACAAAAAAATAAGAAATTGTATTCAATTAATATATCAAAAAAAAAAAAGAATGTAAATTCAATTTAAATATAGATGAATAAAGAAATAGTGGGTTCCTTCGTTTCTATGGTTACTTTTTAAACGGTGAGGTCCTTTCTATACACCGGAGCCCCTTACTTCATTTACTGAATGTTATTGATAACTTGTACAGTTCAAATTTGTTGGCTCTACCCATGAATTATCCAGTAATGGGTCTTTCACAATGAGATCCACCTATACAGTAACGGTATTTAATTTTGAAGGTTAGCTGGATAGCTGACCCTGTTAGTCCGTTCTTCAAAGAATGGGAGCATAATTTATTTGCTCTAAATATAAGATTTCCCGCTTAATGGATAACGTTCGCTACCAATGGGAAATTTTTATCATCTTAAATCGAATTTACACCAATAGAAACCATAAATTTCATACACACTAGATAAATAGGTATTTTTCAATAATGACTGGAGTTCTTCCATTTTATCCTATTCACTGGTACTGATCATTTAGACTGGAAAAAAATTATTTCCTTTCATTTGCTTTTATTCAATTCTATAATCTGAACGAGTCACACATACACCCTAGTACATGTTCCTCGGCGCTGAGGACATCCCCGAAGAGCGGGGGATTTCGTGACGTTTTTGATTGGCTGTCTTGTGTTTCTAATAAGTTGTTTAATAGTTGGCATGATGAATCATATACATAATGGGCTGGTTTAGATCAATCCTAACCGAAGCGAATGATTATGAATTATTTCTACTTAATATAATATAGAATAGAAAATATAATATATAATAGAAGTTAATATAATAAAATAAAAGGTAAACCTCCTAACAAGATAAAATATCAAATGGTTAACTATTTTTATTCGTTTTATTCGACCGCTACAAGATCAACAATTCCATGAGCTTGGGCTTCTGTTGCTGACATAAAAACATCTCTTTCCATATCTTCGGATACAACCCATAAGGGTTTGCCTGTTCTTTGTACATAAACCCTTGTAAGGGTTTCGCGCAATTTCAATAATTCTTCCGCTTCCAGGATAAATTCTCCTGTTTGTGCCTCGTAAAAAGAGCTAGCAGGTTGATGAATCATTACCCTGATGATGTACCCTAAAAGGGGTTCTTCTATCTCGTATGATGAGGCGAAGACAAAAAATATATACTAGGAAAACAATAAAAAAGATAGAATTGAACAACCGTACGTGCATCTTTTCCACATTGCATACGGCTCTATAATGGAATTTACTTTTTTTTACGTCGAAGAAAGAGAAAAATAGGATCGATCAGATCCAGATCAGTAAATGATCCAATTACCACCCTTCTTTTCAGAGGAGTTCAAAAATACTATGATGGCTCCGTTGCTTTATATATTTATTTCGTCTGTAATTCAGCAATCCCAAAGTTTCTTTTTTTGATGCGAAAAAAAAAAAAATAAGGAAGAAATTCTTTTTTTCGTACTCTTTCAAACATAAATATTGTTAAGAGTTTTTTTGTTTTGGTATGAAGAAAAGTTTGTGACGCTGAAAAAGACTCCTGATAAAAAAATCGGGAATACTCTTGATCTCATACTACTCTTTCGATACATAATCTAATATTTTGAAAATAGAGATAAAATTTTCTCATTTATCATATCGAATTCAAAGTGCCATGCTATTATTACTTAATATTAATATTTCATACGGTGAAGGCATAGTTTTCTTGTTTTCTCTCAAATAAAAAAATCATTGGCGCCGAGCGTGAGGGAATGCTAAACGTTTGGTAATTTCTCCTCCGACCAGGATAAAGGAGCCCATTGAAGCAGCTAACCCCATGCATATTGTATGTACATCTGGTCGCACAAATTGCATAGTATCATAAATAGCTATTCCGGGTATTACCCATCCGCCAGGAGAATTTATAAATAAATACAAATCCTTGGTATCATCCTCGATACTGAGATATACCATAAGACCAATAAGTTGATTCGAGATCTCGCTATCGATCTCTTGGCCTAAAAAAAGTAATCTTTCTCGATAAAGTCGGTTGATTAGGGTAAAATTGTATCCCTTAGGAACCGTACATGCACCTTTTGACGCATACGGTTCAAAAAATTGTGAGAAAATCAATGTATAGATTCTAAATGTGTAGATTCTATTCCTTTTTTCGCCTTTCCCTAATTCCTCATATAACTATTAAAAATAGAAAAAAATAGAATTTATTAAACTGAAACTTATCAAACTCACTTTTCATTGATGTATTGTTTCATCGAGATCCAATCCAAATCACGATGTCATTTTCTTGTTCTTGAACGGGTCTCTTTAATTTTTTTTAGGTTTATGCTCTACTCCGGGTAAAGATCTGACCGATTTCGATTTGCACATATAGGACAAATGCTTCCAATATCACTTGTGTTTTTTTGTTAAGAATTCCCCTTTTTTTTTCATTTCATATTTTTTCTTTCGACAAATTCAACCTTTTTTTATTTGAAATTTAAAATAAAAATGGTTAAGTTATAACATTATAACAAAAGTAAATAAAATATATAATACAAGTAGGAATCTTCAATATATTAGCAATTGGGATTGGGGTTTTTATAAACGGAGCCTGGATACTTCATTTTATTGGTCTAACCAAGCCAACCATAAATTATTCTAATTAATCTGAATCCTCCTATAGATCTAATTGCATTTCACGCTCCAAATTTTGGATGCTTCAAATAATCTTTCTTGTTGGGCGAAAGGGAGGATATCTCAATCGGAAGAGAGAACGGGGAAATTCCATATGACCCAATATATCTGACAAGTCGCACTATACGTCAACCCAAGATGCATCTTCCTCTCCAGGACTTCGAAAGGGAACTTTTGGAACACCAATAGGCATTAAATGAAAAAAAAAAGAATTAAGTACTATATTTCACTTTGATATGGAAACGTAATAATAGGGTTATTGTCTTCATAATATCAACCTTTATAATATTTTCTGCATAGATTAGAAAAGTTTAGTGAAAAAAAAAGATAGAATAAATGAAGAAAATTTCTTACGAATATAGCCTTCCAATAATGAACAAGTATTACAAGTATTAAAGTATTCACTGAGCGAAGATGGTATCAACTCCCCATTGCGTATTGCTACTTATCGGGTATAGAATAGATTTGTTTCTTTTTGTTCCTACAACCATAATTGTTCCATTATTACCAACAGAATAGAACAAACATTAACCCTTGTTCCGAGAGAATCCATTGAACAAAAAGGGTCCATTGACTAGTCTATAGTATTTTCCAATGCAATAAAGTTACATAGTGTCATTTATCTTTGATAAAGGGGTATTTCCATGGGTTTGCCTTGGTATCGTGTTCATACCGTCGTATTGAATGATCCCGGCCGGTTGATTTCTGTCCATATAATGCATACAGCTCTGGTTGCTGGTTGGGCCGGTTCGATGGCTCTATATGAATTAGCAGTTTTTGATCCCTCTGACCCTGTTCTTGATCCAATGTGGAGACAGGGTATGTTCGTTATACCTTTCATGACTCGTTTAGGAATAACCAATTCATGGGGCGGTTGGAGTATTACAGGGGGGACTATAACAGATCCGGGTATTTGGAGTTACGAAGGTGTGGCCGGAGCGCATATCGTGTTTTCTGGCTTGTGCTTTTTGGCAGCTATTTGGCATTGGGTGTATTGGGATCTAGAAATATTTTCTGATGAACGTACAGGAAAACCTTCTTTGGATTTGCCTAAGATTTTTGGAATTCATTTATTTCTTTCTGGGGTGGCTTGTTTTGGTTTTGGCGCATTTCATGTAACAGGTTTGTATGGTCCTGGAATATGGGTGTCCGATCCTTATGGACTAACTGGAAAAGTACAACCTGTAAGTCCAGCATGGGGCGTGGAAGGTTTTGATCCTTTTGTTCCAGGAGGAATAGCTTCTCATCATATTGCAGCAGGGACATTGGGTATATTAGCAGGCCTATTCCATCTTAGTGTCCGTCCGCCTCAGCGTCTATACAAAGGATTACGTATGGGCAATATTGAAACCGTTCTTTCGAGTAGTATCGCTGCTGTCTTTTTTGCAGCTTTTGTTGTTGCCGGAACTATGTGGTATGGTTCGGCAACTACCCCGATCGAATTATTTGGTCCCACTCGTTATCAATGGGATCAGGGATACTTTCAACAAGAAATATATCGAAGAGTAAGCGCTGGGCTAGCCGAAAATCAAAGTTTATCAGAAGCTTGGTCGAAAATTCCTGAGAAATTAGCTTTTTATGATTACATTGGGAATAATCCGGCAAAAGGAGGATTATTTAGAGCGGGCTCAATGGACAACGGCGATGGAATAGCTGTTGGATGGTTAGGACACCCTATTTTTAGAGATAAAGAAGGGCGTGAACTCTTTGTACGTCGTATGCCTACTTTTTTTGAAACATTTCCAGTCGTTTTGATAGATGGGGACGGAATTGTTAGAGCTGACGTTCCTTTTAGAAGAGCGGAATCTAAGTATAGCGTTGAACAAGTAGGTGTAACTGTTGAATTTTATGGTGGCGAACTCAACGGAGTTAGTTATAGCGATCCCGCTACTGTGAAAAAATATGCTAGACGCGCTCAATTGGGTGAAATTTTCGAATTAGATCGTGCTACTTTGAAATCTGATGGTGTTTTTCGTAGTAGTCCAAGGGGTTGGTTTACCTTTGGGCATGCTTCCTTTGCCCTACTCTTCTTCTTTGGGCACATTTGGCATGGGGCCAGAACCTTGTTCAGAGATGTTTTTGCTGGTATTGACCCAGATTTAGATGCTCAAGTAGAATTTGGAGCATTCCAAAAACTTGGGGATCCGACTACAAGAAGACAAGGAGTCTAATACACCATTGCTTTGTTATTTTCGGCCTCTATTTTTTTTATTATTTGATATAGTATACTAGAGAAATCTTGATTTGAATGACTGACCTTTTTTGTTTTGACTCTTTTTTTTTATCATTATCGGGAAAATAATCCCAACTAAACAGGTATGAAAGCTATAATTGTAAACCACAATCGAATCTATGGAAGCATTGGTTTATACATTTCTATTAGTCTCGACTCTAGGGATAATTTTTTTCGCTATCTTTTTTCGGGAACCTCCTAAAGTTCCAACTAAAAAGATGAAATGATTTTTCATTATCTCAATTGAAGTAACGAACCTTCCAATACAGGAAGGCTCGTTACTTCAACTAGTCCCCGTGTTCCTCGAAAGGATCTCTTAATTGTTGAGAGGGCTGCCCAAAAGCGGTATATAAAGCGTACCCTGTAAAACTTATAAGTAAACCAGATATAAAGATGGCGACTAGGGTTGCTGTTTCCATTATTATTATATAATTTCAAGACCACAATGGATCTATGATAAAAATCCTTTATTTACAACGGAATGGTATACAAAGTCAACAGATCTCAATGAATACAATCGGATTTATGGCTACACAAACCGTTGAGGGTAGCTCTAGAGCTCGTCCAAAACCTACTACCGTAGGGGCTTTATTGAAACCATTGAATTCGGAATATGGTAAAGTAGCTCCTGGATGGGGAACTACTCCTTTGATGGGAGTTGCAATGGCTTTATTTGCAATATTCCTATCTATTATTTTGGAAATTTATAATTCTTCTGTTTTACTGGATGGAATTTCAATGAATTAAATCCACAAGAAAATGAAATCCAAAAGAACCAGAAAGTTCTAGCCTTTCAATACAAAGTGCATTTTTTGGGCTCCCTTTTTTATTTGTAACCCCCCTTTTTGGTAGTTCGATCGCGGAATTTCTTTCTGTATTTCCGGAATATGAGTGTGTGACTTGTTATAATTGATCCTATTAATAATACAGAGAGTGAGTCTGTCATCTTATTCGGATAGAGATGGTTCTAACTCGTCGGATTTTCATTCTGGTATCTGGAACACGGAATATATAAAATGGATCAAGAAATATTTGAACTATGATTCATATTTAATATTTAGACCTCTCGATCGGATTCAAAAAAAAAATTTCTTTGAAAAGAAAGAATTAGAAGTTAGAAATCGAACGATTTTTCTTCTTTCAAACTCCTGTTTATGCCTATTTTGTTTAACCAACATAGACATTTTTTTGTATTTTTAGTTGCATTTTTAGTCATTATACCTATCCCATTGATTGAATAAGTGATGATCCAATGGTTCTTACTCACGGAATCTTTTGGTTTAGCTTTGGGGGTTTTTTGAATCATCGTGGTTCTAGTATGAATCTGGGGTTTCAATCGATTCATAGGATCTTAACAAGAGAAATTCCTATCAATGATAAAAAAAACAATAGTAAAAGCCACATTACACATAAAAAAAAAATCAAAGAAAAAATAGGGAAAGAGAATATTCAAGAGGCCTGTAGTAACAATCAACATAAAGACGAATGAGCCGACTTGATATTTTGGCATTATCACCACAAAAATAACTTTCGGATTTTTATTCCTTCGTCTCTTTTGAAAAGAGAAAATCGGGGATTAAGAAGTCTATTCTATATCCCTTTCAATCAGTATTTTGTTTGGTGTCTTTGCTTGAGCTGTACGAGATGAAATTCTCATATACGGTTCTTAGAGGGGGAATTTCGGTGAATTACCTATCTCAATAAAGTCTATGATTGGTTCGAAGAACGTCTCGAGATTCAGGCGATTGCAGATGATATAACTAGTAAATATGTTCCTCCTCATGTCAACATTTTTTATTGTCTAGGAGGAATTACGCTTACTTGTTTTTTAGTACAAGTAGCTACGGGGTTTGCTATGACTTTTT